TCTTATATATATAGAATTGATTTAGAAATCAATATCGATTTTCTATTTATTATCTTTTATTTTTTATTCTATTTTTCTATTTATTTGTTATTTGTATTTGAATTTCACCCTCTCTTTCTAAATCGATATATAGAAAAAAAAGAAAGTTGATTTCGAAATGGATTTTTTCAATTCCAAATTCCTAATCCTAATGAAAATAATACTTATTACAATTTTAGAATTAGCTAGCAAATTTCAAGTTTTATATCAATTTCGGAATATTTCGTTTGTTGTAAGACTCCTTAAGTCTCAATTTCTAAGAACGGGAAGGAAGAAAGTGGATCGGTATGCTAATTACTCATCCTTAAATCTTTCCTTCCCGGGCAAGGCTTAGTGGCCCCATTGTAAATTGTAGGAGTTAATTATTGATATAATTCCAAAAAGCAAGGAGCAAGTATAAGTCCTGAAGAAAAAAAAATTCAGAAAAAAAAAAAAAAAATAAGTCAAAATTTTCTATATGTATATATATATATTTGTGATTGTTTAAGTGTTTAAGACAAGATTAAACAAAGGGATTCGCAAATAAAAGCGCTAAAGCAACAACCAATCCATAAATTGTTAATGCTTCCATAAAAGCCAGACTAAGCAATAAAGTACCTCGTATTTTTCCCTCCGCCTCGGGCTGTCTTGCGATCCCCTCTACAGCTTGGCCCGCAGCAGTCCCTTGGCCAACCCCAGGTCCAATAGAAGCAAGTCCGACAGCTAACCCAGCAGCAATAACGGAAGCGGCAGAAATCAGTGGATTCATGATAAGTTAAGTTCCTCACAAAAAAAAATGGTTAATGATACAATTATTCAATGAATTATAGATGAATTATTCCATCACTCAGTTTCATCCAAACGGAGTAACTAAAAATGCCAAATTGAAGTAATAGAATAATATTATTGAATCATCAGAACCGATTCTCTATCGCTTTTTGAAGTTGGATTCTTAGAAATCCAAAACAAAGACGTCTATTTGAATCCCTATTTTAATTCATAGTATTGGGGTATTAGATATTTTTTAGGTCATATATAACTATTCAATATCTAATATCCCATATACATGTGTTTCTTCCAGAATGTAAACCAACTTATTTTGATCTTAGATCCATTAGAATTCTTTTTGAACGGGAAAGACTCCCTAGCTGAATTCGATAATAGTTGGATTCTAGGCATTCGAGATACACAATCAAGATACACAATTTTGAACTGGCTAATTTCTTTTTTTGAATCGCGTTTTTTAATTCTTCTCTTTCTTTATGATTATTCCGCATGGATCGAATTTACATAGAAAAATTGGTTAAGGCGAATCATTTCATAGAAATTTTCATTAGCATTTTTTTTCTATTTTCTTTCTTAAATTTGTTATTCTTCGTGTTTATTATTGTTTATTAAATTGTTTTTTATTAAATATTTTCTATTTTTTAATAAATAAAATTAGAAATCAAATTTTATTTATTAAAATATTATTTTATTTTTAGAAACGAAAATAATACAAACAGGACATTCAGTTTAGGAAACCGATCCTTTCGATCTCTTTCGTTTTTTTTTTTTCGAATCCCCCCCTAAATATTTTAGGGGAATCTTTTTTCCTATTACGGTATATTATAACTGCCTTATTAGTTATCCCTTATTAGTTATCTATTTTGATGTTCCCCAAGTAGATTATCTTGAGTTCCGCTATTATTTTGGTCTAAATTCAAAAAACAACTATTTGGAAGTGAAGTCAATGATGACCCTCCATGGATTCTCCTATATAAGCGGCGGCTAAAGTTGCAAAAATAAGAGCTTGAATACCACTTGTAAATAATCCAAGGAACATGACAGGTATAGGAATTACTGAAGGTACTAAAGAAACAAGAACAACAACTACTAATTCATCGGCTAAGATATTTCCGAAAAGTCGAAAACTAAGCGATAAAGGTTTTGTAAAATCTTCCAAGATGTTAATGGGTAAAAGGATTGGAGTAGGTTGAATGTATTTACTGAAATAACCTAATCCTTTTTTGCTAAGACCCGCATAGAAATAGGCTACTGAGGTGAGTAAAGCTAAAGCAACAGTAGTATTTATATCATTCGTGGGTGCGGCTAACTCTCCATGGGGTAACTGGATGATTTTCCATGGTAAAAGAGCCCCTGACCAATTACAAAGAAAAATAAATAGGAACATAGTTCCTATAAAAGGAACCCATGGACCATATTCTTCTCCAATCTGGGTTTTGCTCACGTCTCGAATGAATTCAAGGACATATTCGAAGAAATTCTGCCCGTCATTCGGAATGGTTTGTGGATTCCGAACAGCTATACTGGATGAAACTAATAAGATAGCAATTACAACCCAAGAAGTAATAAGTACTTGGCCATGGACTTGAAAACCTCCTATTTGCCAATAGAAATGTTGGCCTACCTCTACACCCGATATTTCGTATAACACTTTGAGTGTGTTGGTGGAACATGATAGAACATTCATATTACCCTCTGACAGAAATTGAAATTCCAGAAAATTATTTTAATTCAACCATCTCTTTTTCGACTTGCTTATTTGAATTTTTTGATACGAACTAATAAGATAATATCCCCACTCATTTTTATCTCATTTATATAATCAAATTCAAGAATAGTAAATGATTCCATAAATTTCTGGAGTTCAAAAAAAAAAAAATTTCTATCTTATTATTAATTACGTATTTCGTATATAGCTAGAACGCCCCTCACAAATCGCGAATACTAATTTGTTAAGAATTAATCGGATTGAAGCTATAGCGTCATCATTTGCTGGAATTGAAATATCTGCAAGGTCGGGATCACAATTTGTATCGATTAAGCAAATTGTTGGAATTCCAAAAGTGATACATTCTCGAAGAGCTGTATATTCTTCTTGCTGATCAACGATAATTACAATATCGGGTAACCCCGTCATATATTTAATCCCGCCCAGATATGTTTGCAAGTGGGATAATTGTCTCTTGAACATAGCTGCGTCTCTTTTTTTTGGAAGACAGTCTAATTTCCCCGTCTTTTGTTCGATTCTCAATTCCCTGAACTTATGAAGTCTAGTTTCTGTAGTGGACCAATTGGTTAACATCCCACCGAGCCATTTTTTATTAACATAATGACACCGAGCCCTTATTGCAGCCCGCGCTACTGAATCGACTGCTTTAGTTTTTGTACCAACAATTAAAAACCCTTTTCCCTTACTTGCTGCATCAAAAACTAAATCACAAGCTTCTGATAAAAAACGAGCAGTTTTAGTAAGATTTGTGATATGAATACCTTTACGCTTGGTAGAAATATAAGGCGACATCCTCGGATTCCATTTCCTAGTACCATGACCAAAATGAACTCCTGCTTCCATCATCTCTTCCAAATTTATGTTCCAATATCTTCTTGTCATTTCTTCCCACACTTCCTCTTTCTTTTTTGTTTAAAAAAAGTGACGAGGTTGTCTTGAACTAAATAATTGTTCCGACGGAACCTTTTCTTCTACCGTGGATTGGACGTATCGATGTCAATACACAATCCAAACTGCTAACCTATATTCATTATTATTTGAATTTCCATTACCCCATCAATGGCCATATAGAAAGAGTTTTTCAAATGGAAATTGAATTCAAAAACGAAAGAAAGTAAGTATGAATACACTTGTTTTGAGGAATCATTTAGATCATATATCATTTAATGATTCCTCAGGCGTATCATGGAAATTCTTTTGAACGGCAAGAATCAAAATAAGCCTGAGTGGTGGAACAAAATATCTCGTATTTCCCCCTCGAAAAAACTCTTCTTTTTACTTTTCAAAGGAATGCTCTTATTCTTATGTTGCCGCAGTAATCTTTTTAATCCGGTCCCAACGGGGATCATCCCGCCTATAACAACGTTCTCTTTTAGGCCTTTCAACCAATCGATACGACCACGAAGAGCTGCTTTGGCTAAAACTCGAGCAGTTTCTTGAAAACTCGCTTCCGATATGAAACTTTGAGTATTCAAAGATGCTCTTGTTATTCCCAATAGGATAGCGCGGTAACAGATCGATTCTTCGAAAGCGCGCCCTGTTCGTTCTGCTCGCAACAATCCAATTAGTTCTCCAGGTAAAAAAACATTAGACATTCCCTTCTCGGAAACCAACCCTTTTGATGTTATTTGGCGTACAATAATCTCTATGTGCCTATTATGAATTTGCACCCCTTGGGATCGATAAACCTTTTGTATCTTATTAACCAACGATATACGACTTTGCACTATAGTCAGCTCAGTCCCAATCAAGAATCCCCAAGGAATTCCAAGAATTTTTGTTATATGCTCGTTCCAACCCTCAATTCTTTTTTCTAGGTTCATTGATATTGAATCAATTGAACGCACTTCTAAGACCTGTTCCACTTTTGGAAGACCTTGCGTTATATCACCGGATCTCGATTTTTCATATATAAATGTAACTAATGTATCTCCTTCATAAAAGATTTCTCCATAATGTCCATGAACAGTTGCTCCCGGAGTGGCCAAATAAGGTTTAGCCAATCTTATTACTACAGAGTCAGCTTGAACAAGCAAAACTTGACCCGATTTTACGGGGGGTCCTTTTTTGTCTATATATCCATTTTGACAAATAAACTGACCGAGACTAGGTCTTTTAGGTCTTTCGTCCCAATAATTAGGACAATAACTTTGATGGAGAAAATCCCAATTCAAATTGAATAAAACGATCTTATTGTACGAATCACGATTTGAAATTATCCCATTTTCATCCATTAAATAATATTTAAGCACTTGAAAAGTCCGTTTTAAATTGTCAAGTTGAAGATATTTAGTTATCAAGATCGGATTATGAGTTCGTAAATAATAAAAGGAAGAAAAATTCAAAAAATGAAGGACCGTTCCTAACGGTCCAATCGAATTCCTAATTTTAATTATAAAATCTGTTGCGATGAATTCTTTTTTCACATTGGGATATTTTATATCGTTGAATAGGTCCATTCGGAAACAATTAGATGATGAAAAAATTATCAAGGAAGGATATTCCTTATTGTTATTTAACAATGTGCGAATAGTTCCGTGATTTTGGTGATTGTGTGATTGTTTCATTTTTCGCTTTGAATAAATGGAATAAAAAGGATTGATGTTGGTATGATCTGATACATTATCGGAAATGAATCCTGAACCATTCCTTTTTCTGCGATACGAAATAGCGGATTTTACTAAGTCGATTCTTAAGAAAGCTCGAACCAAACCATTTGTACTTACTTCAATAAAAGAAGTACGGGCCTCCTCGATAGAAGAACTTTTTATGTCTTGGTTCCAATTCAAAATTAAACAAGTCCGAATTAATTGAATACTTGTATCAGAAATTCCTTGAATGGGTTTGGCATTTCCATAAACAATATAATTGACAACTCTAAGTTGCATATTATCCTTTTCTTGTAAAAAATCCGGAGGGAAGAGTATTGGTAAATTTAGACTATCTGATATCTCATATGTCACTACAGGACGAACTAAAACAAAATACTTTTTCTTAGTAGATGTGATCCGTTGGACATAGATCCAATTTTTCCATTTTTTGCAGTCCTTAAAATCGATGTTTCCTTTTCCTGGAGGTATCAAGATCCCACTGTGTCGGGATATCTTATCGGTCTCCCCAGGAAAATGAATATCTCCTGAAAAGATTTTCAGTTCAATTCTCTTTTTTTTTCTCTCCATTCGGACTAATCCGCCCACGTAGCTTCTTGTATTTAGATTGAAAACAATTCGTGTATCTATTCCAACGAGACTATTATTTCGTATCATTATCAAAGAAGATTCAGGTAAAATATGCACTTCTTCGGGAATGAAAAAAAATAGATCTAGTTTCATTTGGTATTTTGACTTCAATTCTTTTATTGGTCGAGACTCAATAAAATCCTCTTTTTTAACGATTGAATGCACGCCTAGAGTACCATATTTAGTAATTCCCGAACTCTTTCTTCTGTATCGAGGATCGTCGAAATAAGAAAAAATACTATTATTTCTACGGAAAATACCATTTATTGGTAGTTCAATCGAGATACCTGAATGAGGCATTAACTCTTTCTTTCGTTCTTGAATCGATTGGATTGGAACGAGAAATCTATTTCCTCGCCTTTTTCCCAATAAATGAGAATTCCCGTGTAAAATCGCCGGGTATATTAGATTCCAATGGATAGGTTCTGAATAATTCGGAATCTTGTCTTCTTTTTTTTTACCAGAAAAATATGAACGAAGTAATTTGTATCTTAGTGGATCATTATTCACTGAGAAAATAGAAATTGACCCTCGTTCTACAGAAAGGGAAAAAATATTAATTTGATCTTGATCCTTGGGCAGTGAAAAGGGGACTGCACTGGATCTCCACGAACCTCCTGATAATATCCATAAATGACTTGTTTTTGGTAAAAGATGAACATTACTATATGTAAATACGGATGCGTGGTACACATCATTACTCCAGTGCATTTCTCCCTCTGAGTCAGAATAAATATGTTTTCGAACTCTCTCTTGCAAATTCAAAGTGTATGGTACCTCGCGAATCTCAGCAATTACTTGTTCTGCTTCTACATATTGATTATTTTGAACCAAAAGAAAACTTTTAGGTGGAATAGTTACATTATGTAGAATATCCTCACTCTCAATAGTGACATATAAGGCTATAGAACATATAAAAGCAGGATGCCCGTGACGCGTACGCGTGGGATGAACGAAATCTTCATTAAATTTGATTTTTCCATTCGACGGGGCTCGTACATGTTCTGCAGTACCACCCGTAAAGACTCCTCCAGTATGAAAAGTTCTTAATGTTAGTTGAGTCCCCGGTTCTCCAATGGATTGACCCGCAATAATACCTACAACTTCTCCCAACTCGACCAGGTCGCCATGAGTGGGACTCCTACCGTAACATAATCGACAGATCCAAGATGTACTCCTACAAGTAAAGGGGGTTCGAATAAATATTGGTTGTGTTTGAAAGGTTATGAATCGATTGACAAGCCCAAATCCAATATCTTGATTTCGGATGGCGATGCACCGTGAGCCCATATATATATCTTCTGCTAATACACGACCAACTAATGTTTGAATAAAAATTCTTTCGAGCTCGGGCATCATCCCATTTCGAGGACTTACGGCAACCCCTCGGTCGGTTCCACAATCTGTTCTACGTACAACAATGTGTTGAACTACTTCAACAAGTCGGCGCGTAAGATATCCCGCATCTGAGGTTCGTACAGCAGTATCCACAACCCCTTTTCGGGCTCCGTAGCAAGAAATGATATATTCTGTTAAAGACAGCCCTTCGCGTAAATTACTTTGAATAGGTAAATCAATCATTTGTCCTTGAGGATCCGACATTAATCCTCTCATACCTACTAATTGGTGGACTTGCGATGCATTTCCTCTAGCTCCTGAAAAAGACATTATATGGACTGGATTAAGTGAATCTGTCATCCTAAAATTAGGATTCATTTCTTGTCGCAAATATTCACTTGTAGCATACCATACCTCAATAGATTGGCGCAATTTTTCTACTGCGTGCACATTCCCATAATGATGGTGTTGTTCTAAAATTAAACTATGTTCTTCAGCATCTTGTACTAACCATCCCTTAGAAGGGATCGTTAAAAGATCATCAATCCCTAATGAAATGGATGTAGCAGTGGCTTGCTGGAAACCCAGAGTTTTTACTTGATCCAGAATGTGTGATGTATATGCCATTCCGAAGTGATCTATTAATCTGCTAATAAGTTTTTTAATGGCGGTTCCGTCTATTACTTTATTATGAAAGACTAGATTGACTCGTTCTGCCATAAGTACCTCCATATTCTTCTAATTGGTATTCGACAATGAGTTTGAGTCAATGATTTGAAAACTTCCCTTTCTCGATATTAATTCGGATAAAAATTCAGAGGAAGTAGAGTCCTAGTAGAAACAGAGAGATCAAAATTCACGCCAGTGTCACAAAATCACTTAATTGAGATGCCATATGATTAGTGACCATACGAGCAGGCTCGACAAAACCCTTGTAGAGCTTCTTCGATTTCTCGAAAAAGAGAAATATGACCAATAGTTGTTCGAATGTATATACAAAGAATTTCTTTTTTTACACTTCTTACTAAAAAAGAATGTTCATAAATCTCTTGACAAGTACCTCCAGATTCATAGTGAATCTCGATGGGAACTTCTCTTGAAGCAATAATGCGTTGATCGAGCCGCCAGCGGAGCCAAAAAGGACTATCTAAATTGCGTCTTTTCTGTCGATAAGCTCCAATTGCATCATAGGAATTACAAAAAAAGGGTTCTTTTTGTTTCTTAGACTGATGATTATTATCATCAATTCTTTCATTTTTATACTTTCTTCGATTCCATGGATTATACCTATTTCTACAAATACCTCGGCGATTCCCAATGGTTAATACATATAAACCAATAAGCATATCTTGAGTTGGTACGGAAATAGGATCCCCAATAGCTGGAGACAAGAGATTCATATGCGAAAACATAAGTAAACGGGCCTCCGCTTGAGCCTCCAAAGATAACGGTACATGAACAGCCATTTGATCTCCATCAAAGTCTGCATTGAATCCCTTACGAACTAATGGATGTAAACAAATAGCACGTCCTTCGACTAAAATGGGTTGAAATGCCTGTATGCCTAATCTATGCAAAGTGGGCGCTCTATTCAGCAATACGGGGTGCCCCTGCATAACTTCCTGCAATATTTCCCATACAATTGTATCTTTTTCCCGAATTTGACTCTTAGCAACTCCTATGTTCGAAGCAAAATGTTGTCTAATTAGTCCCCGAATTACAAATGTCTGGAAAAGTTCTATTGCTATTTCCCGAGGTAATCCACATCGATGTAGTGGAAGTGAAGGTCCTACAACAATGACAGAACGACCCGAATAATCAACCCGTTTGCCAAGCATAGTTTCACGAAATCTTCCCTCTTTTCCTTCAATTACATCCGAAAAAGACTTGTAAACCTTATTATGACCATCCCTGATTGGCTGTCCGCGAATCCCATTATCAAGAAGCGTATCTACGGCTTCTTGTACCAATTTCTCTTGACACATTACTAATTCCCCCGGTGTAGATCTATTTGTTGTTAATAGATCGGTAAGCGTATTGTTTCGATAGATGACTCTTCTATAGAGTTCATTAATATCCGAGCTCATTAGCTTACCCCCATCTATCTGAATGATGGGTCGTAATTCAGGAGGAAGAACTGGTAGTAAACATAAAACCATCCATTCGGGTTCGATATTTGTTCGAATAAAGTGTTTAGCTAATTCTATGCGTCTAACCAAAAAATCCCTTCTTCTTCCAACTTTGCGATCTTCCCATTCATTACCCGCGTTTCTTTCTTCGTCCAATTCCTTCCATTCTACTAATGAATAATCTATAATACTTCGCAAATCCATATCGGCTAATTGTTCTCGTATCGCACCTGCTCCAGTACAAATTTCTCGATTTCGAAATATATCGAAGTCCTGAGTAGTAAAAAAAACTGGGATGCTGTATTTCCAGGATTGTATTTCATATTCGAATAACCCTCGTAATCGTAAGAAAGTAGGTTTTTTAGCTATAGGCCTAGCAAAAGAAAAATTGGGATCGGATTCTCCCCCCTTTTAAATCGGACGTGAAAGTTTCTTTTCGTCCGGCTTAAGTAGTTAGAACAAAATAAAAAAAAAAAGCGGTTTTTACTTTCGAATTCTCGAAAAATCTCCTAGAATCTACTCCTTACTCAAGTTAGTAGTAAAGACCAAGCAACATTTCATTGATTCATTCTTATTTTTTTCTATTTTTCGAATTTTTTATTTTATTCAAAATAAATTATACTATTTCCATATAAATACATGAAATAGGAAATTCTTGAGTAGTCTACGTCCCCTCGAACGCGGAATCCCCTTACGGGTTGTAATTCAAAAGGGATTTACTTGTCCATGTACCCTTCCATTCGATTCGATCTTTTAGGTCCTGACATCGCCTCGACGATTATGTTAAGATGTTCTTAAAGCCTATATACGATGGATAGACTCCTGCAACCATGCATATTTACCTACTTAGAAACAGAATTCAATTTCACAAATTTAGGAAGTCTTTTTTCACGAGGTACAACTCAAAATTACTAGTTTTTGGCTACTGAATCGACCATAGACCGACCCCCCGCTCTTTTTTTGGTACTATTTTATACACCCAAAATTCTGAGCTTCACATTACTCCTTTCACGAGACATGTCAGATTGGGGGCATCCCAATAAATGGGACGACAGTTTATCATTTTTAATCTGTAAAATTCGAATTTCGATCAAATCACACATCGCAGTATACAAGGCCTTCCAATTCTTTAAGAGGTTTATCTAAAAGATTCGCGATATAACTAGGAAGACGTTTCAAATACCACACATGGGTTACTGGACAAGCCAGTTTGATATATCCCATTTGATATCTTCGAATACGAGAATCCGCAAATTCAACTCCGCATTGTTCACAAAATTTCTGGTCCTCTTTTTCATCTCTGATTACTCGATAATTTCCACAAGCACAAATTCCACTTTTTATAGGACCAAAAATTCTTTCACAAAACAATCCATCCTTTTCGGGTTTATTGGTTTTATAATGAAAAGTATAGGGTTTTGTTACCTCTCCAACTATCTCTCCATTAGGGAGGATTTTGTTAGCCCAAGCACTTATCTTTTGAGGCGAAACTGATTCAATTCGGAGTTGTTGATGTTTATACTGATCGATCATAGAATAAAAATTCCAATTCGTTTCGATTAAGCTTCCTTTCTATTAATCTGTAAATTTTTATCAGATACAAGGCAATGATTCAGTTCCAAAGACAAAGATCGTAGTTCTCGAACGAGCAATCGAAAGGATTCTGGAGCATCCTCAGGTCTAGGTATTGTTCCGCCAATCATCGTAGTACCAAGGACTTCTTGACGAGCTCGAATATGATCCGATTTATAAGTAAGCAGCTCTTGTAAAATATGAGCAACGCCAAATCCCTCTAGAGCCCAAACCTCCATTTCTCCTACCCGTTGTCCACCTTGCTTAGCCCGTCCTCTAAGGGGTTGTTGTGTAACAAGTGCATAATGTCCACTGGAACGCCCGTGTATTTTATCATCAACTTGATGAATTAATTTCAAGATATAAGGCTTTCCTATTAAAACAGGTTGTTTAAAAGGATCTCCTGTTCTTCCATCAAATATTCTGCTTTTTCCAGGATACTCCGGTTCAAAGACCCATGGATTCGCTGTTTGCTTACTAGCTTCATATAATTCAGAAAACACTAGTTTTCTCGAAGCCTCTTGTTCATATCTCTCATCAAAAGGTGCTATTCGATAATGTCTATCTAGCAGATCCCCCGTTAATCCGAGCGAGCATTCGAATATCTGTCCTACATTCATTCGTGAGGGCACTCCTAATGGATTGAAAACCATATCAATAGGTCTTCCATCTTGCAAATAAGGCATATCTTGTCTAGGTAAAATTTTGGAAATAATACCTTTATTTCCATGTCTGCCTGCTACCTTATCACCCACCTTGATTTCACGTTTCTGTAAAATATATACACGAATAGTTTCTGGATTATAACTGGACCCTCCCCCTTTCTGGATCCATCTCACATCAATAACCCGACCCCTACCCCCTATAGGTAGTTTGAGACAAGTTTCCCTTGAAGTGGATACCTGAATGCCAAGTATGGCTCGTAATAATCTATCTTCTGGGGCATAGGATGATTCTTTTGCCATCTGGGGCGTTAATTTCCCTACTAAAATATCGCCCGCTTCTACCCAAGCCCCCAGCATCACAATTCCATTTTTGTCTAAATTCCGGAGTAAATGGACTTCTAGATGTGCTATTTCCTTAGTAATCCTTTCGGGTCCTTGGTTTGTTATATGAGTCTGAATTTCATATTTCCGTATGTGCAAAGAAGTATAAATATCTTCATATATCAGACGTTCGCTAATGAGTACTGCATCCTCAAAATTATAACCCTCCCAAGGCAGATAAGCTACTAATACATTTTTACCCAAAGCGAGTTCCCCACCAACTGTAGCAGCACCATCTGCTAAAATTTGTCCCTTTTTAATGCATTTATGCCGCGGAACCTGGGGTTTTTGATGCATACAAGTATTTTTGTTGGAACGTTGATATATAACTAATGGAATACTTAGAGGATCACTATTCCTCGATAGAATGATCTTGTCAGTATTGGTATAAATGATCTTTCCCTCATGTTCAGCTATAGCGCTAACCCCTGAATCTAGAGCCGCTTGGGGTTCCAACCCAGTTCCAACAATGCACTTCTCGGACCGAGAAAGCGGAACTGCTTGACGTTGCATATTCGAACTCATTAAAGCTCGATTCGCATCATTATGTTCGATAAAAGGAATAAGAGAAGACCCAAGAGAAAAATATTGGAAAGGAAAAATACTTCGAAGATGAACCTGTTCCCATGCAATAGTCAGGAAT